TCGTGTCTGGATGAAGACCAAAGATCTTGAGCGACCGATCCGGCAGAACAACTCAAAAGATAAAGAAGTATCGTTAATTTCTTCATGCTCGTTCCAAGTTCGAAGTACCATTTGTACAAATAAGAATCCCCTCCCTTACATGATTTCTTCTTCATATAGATAGATATAGGATCTATGGGGCAATTACTTAGAAGTACATTTTGTGTAACAGCCCTTCCTATCTGATAGAAAAGGATCCCATGATCCTGAACCGATCTTATCTGGGATCGAAAATCCCAAGTTTTTCTATGAAGAGCTGATCTAATTGTATTAGTTTCTATAATGGATTTCTTCTGTGTAATACTAATTGATAGGGCCTCATTGATAAGTGCTACAAGATCTCGCGCATTGGAACCCATGGTTATGGACCCGAATCCGTTAGTATGGAACATCTTCTTTTCCAAGTGAAATCCCCTAGTATATGAAAGAATGAAAAAGTGCTTTCGTTGTTGTGGAAGAAGAAGCCTTCGTATCTTAATGCATGTATTTAATTTATTCGGAGCTATTAGAGCGGGATCCACTTTTTGGGGAATATGAGTCGAAGCAATAACAAGAATCTTTCCAGTGTAACATCTTTCACAATCCCTGGAGAGATAGTTCTCTAATAGACCGAGGGATAAGTAATTCGACTCATTCACATGCAGATCATGAATGTTTGGAATCCATATTATGCAAGGAGACATTGCTTTTGCTAATTCGAATTGAAGGGTGATATCAAATAGGTCTATTTTCGGCGTCATATACATAGTTAGCACATTCGTCATAGTTAGCAGCTCCGTATCAATATCAAGGTCATCATCAATATCGTCACTATCATCAATATCGTCACTATCATCAATATCAATATCATCAATAAGATAACCTTTAGGCTTGTCATCCAGAAACTTGTTCGGAAATACCGTAATGAAAGGAACATAGGAGTTTGTCGCTAGGTATTTGACCAAACAGGATCGTCCAGTTCCTATAGAACCTATCACTAAAATACCTCTAGAAGGGGATAGGGCTAAGCGGAGCGAAAAGGGTTTTCCATGAGGAGATGGGGAATGAAAACTATTAGCCCCACACGAGGCTTGTGAATAAGTGATTGTCTGATAATGAGCAAGGAATATCCGTCTTTCTGCTAAACAGGATCTATTGAACTCATAATTCATTAGATCCTTTTGATGAATGTCAACTAAGTATCGTAAGGAAATTGATCCCGGTTGTTCAATCATTTGATAACCAGAGTCATTCTTTGATAAATGATCACTATGAGTCAGACTCAATAGAATTTGATCAATCCTTTTTTCTGTCGTTAAGGTGGAGAACTGAACCAAGAATTCTCTTTCTTCATCATCAATCGAATCACTGTTCGCGACCCAGAATTCTATTTTCTCATCAATCCAATCACCGTTCACGTTTTTTCTTTTTCTTATCAATGAATAGATCTCTTTACTTGTACGACTTAGATGTCTCGTATTTCTCGAAAAAATGATTCGATTGATGGGATTTGGTATGATACTTACAAGATCGATGAGATTGATCTTCCAATATTTCTTCTTAGAACGTATTGATTTGACCCCATAAGCGGGACCACCACCCAATAGCATGTTGCCACCAGAAGCAGAACCCCGTATTTCTTCCAGAGAATCTCCTAATTGTTCCAGAACAACTAGAAAGAGATTCTTTAACCAGAAAGGATTCAGTTCAGATGTAGGATACCTATCCAGAAGTTTTCGAAATTCCATCATGTATGATGGAATCATCAAAGATTTGATCTTTTCTAACTCTGTCTGTAACTCACTAGAGGCTCGGGAAACAAAGAGAAGATGTATACGAACGAGATATCCAGCAACAAGAAGAAGGAAAAAGATGGAATAGAGGAACTCCCGAGCATTTGTTGATCTCAGATGTGCCCATATCAATGGAACGGGTGACTCATTATTTCGATGAATCATTTCTTCGGACAGAAGAAGATTCTGTAAACATTGACTCGAAATCTCACTTATCAGAGTCCATTGTGGAAGAATCTTATGAGGAATTGGCCGTGATATATCTGATCCATGCATCATATCATGAAAAATGGATACAAATTTTTGACTACTACTCAGTATCGGCAATGGGTCTGAAAGAGTATCTAAAAGGGTGAAATTGAGATATTTGCACCCTGTCGCAGTAAGGAACCATGGCATATATGTTTGGAACAGATTCCATTTTGAGAGATTTGAAAAAGCACTATCTCGTTGAAAGGTTCTATACATCTGCCCTTTCTCAACGCATTTATTTAGACAAAGACTCCGTTTTTTCCTCTTTCCGGATGGTAAATACTTCTCAGAACATGGAGTGTGAATCAAACCCATGTTTGAATTGAAACTGAGATACTGATGCAAGTTATTCCCTTCTGAATCAGATAGATTCATATCTGAAAGAGGCTTACAATAAGTTTTTTCCAAATTGACTATTTGTTCCTCTGTTAGAGGTG